TGGTGATAAAAAAAAAGATTTATGAAAATCATTAGATTTTTTTGTCCCCCATAAAGAGATTGATGAAAAATAGTTTTTTTTCCTACTACTATAATCTTGAAAATTAACACGCAAGTAACCATCAAAAGTAAGTAAATATACCCTAAACATATAAAAACCCGTTAATCCTGCGGTGAAACAAGCTAGTATTGCAAAAGATGATGAATACAACCAACTATCATTAAGTATTTCGTCTTTAGACCAAAAACAAGCAAAGGGTGGAATGCCACAAAGGGAAAATGTACCAACTAAGAATGCAATTCTTGTAATTGGAACATATTTTTGTAAACCACCCATAAGAAAAAGATTTTGACTTTTTTCTGGTGAATAGCCAACAACAGGTTCCATTGAATGAATAATAGATCCAGATCCCAAAAACAATAAAGCTTTTGAATAAGCATGAGTAATTAAATGAAATAAAGCAGCTCTATAAGAGCCTATACCTAGAGCTAGTATAATATAACCCAATTGAGACATTGTGGAATAGGCTAAACTTCTTTTAATGTCTCTTTGAGCAAGAGCCAAAGTAGCTCCTAATAGTAATGTTAATACCCCTATAAAACAAATAATATTCATTATATAAGGTATAGACATAAAAAGAGGAGTAAGTCGAGCTACCAAAAAAATTCCTGCCGCTACCATAGTAGCAGCGTGTATAAGGGCTGAAATAGGAGTGGGACCCTCCATAGCATCTGGTAACCATACATGAAGGGGAAATTGTGCAGATTTAGCAACCGCACCTAAGAATAATAAAGAAGCACACAAAGTAGTAAATAAAGGATTGACTCCATTAGTTTGTATTAAATTATCAGTTATCTTAAATAAATAGCGAAATTCTACACTACCTGTTATCCAATAAAATCCTATTATTCCTAATAATAAACCAAAATCTCCTATACGATTAGTTACAAAAGCCTTTTGACAAGCACTTGCTGCAATTGGTCGTGTAAACCAAAAACCTATTAATAAATAGGAACTCATTCCAACTAGTTCCCAAAAAATATAAATTTGTATTAAATTGGAACTAGTGACTAATCCCAACATAGAGCTATTGAAAAAGCTGAGATAAGCAAAAAATCGCAAATATCCTTGATCATGATACATATAATTGTCACTATAAATAAGAACGAGGATTCCAACAGTAGTAATTAAGATTGAAAGAATGGAAGTAAGCGGATCAATAAAATAACCAAATTCTAATGAAAAATCATTATGAATTAGCCACGACCATAAATATTGATAAATAAAACTTTGATTTATTTGGTAAATAGAAATACTTGCCGAAAATACCATAGCTATACTTAATAATAAGACACTATTAAAAGCCCATATGCGACGAATACTTTTTGTTACTTTTGGAAAAATTAAAAGTCCTAATCCTATTAAAATAGTAACTGGAAGTGGAAGAAAGGGTATTATCCACGCGTATTGGTATGTATGTTCCATAAAGAGATATATATATGTTTTATAAAAAGAAATGTTTGATAATAAATTGAAATTCAAATAGATATTTTTATATTATACTTTATATTTACACTCATTCTTCACTCACTCATGATTATGGAATCATCTTTTATTTTAGTATAATAAAAAAATAAAATAATGTGAAATGAAATATAATTGCTCATTTGAATCCTTTTATTTAGAATGGGTTTTATAGCAATGTTAGGATACTCCCAACTATGTAATAAAATAAAACTTTTTTGTTTACGTACCAATTACATGAAATAAAGTATAAATAGTCAAAATGACTAAAAAAATGAATGATGCTTAACAAAAAAGAAGAATTTAAACAATTTAAAAAGAAAGAAAATGTGTTTCACATACAACGAGAAAAAACTATCATTTTTAAAATGGCCGTTCCAAAAAAACGTTGTTCTAGATCAAAGAAGCGTATTCGCAAAAATCTTTGGAAAAAAGAAGGTTATTTCGCTGCAGTAAAGGCTTTTTCTTTAGCAAAATCCATTTCTACTGGATATTCAAAAAGCTTTTTTGTACAACAAAAAAACAAATAAAGAAATTGTGAAATAAAATTATATTTCTATAAGGTTTTGATGAAAATCAATAAATGATATCAGTTTTTTATTAAACACTACTAGTTTAGTAAAATAATTATACAATAGAATAGAAAAAACTTTTTCTATTCTATTGTATAATAAAGAATTGTATAAAGTAAAATAGAATTTGTGATTTATATTTTTTTCTATGTCGATCAAAATAAATTCAAATGAATAGAAAACAGAAAGAATTTACTTTTTAAGGAAAAAGGCTTTTTTTTAATTAACTATTCTAGAAATTGTAATTTTAATTTTATTATATATATAGAATAGAGAAAAACCTTTGAGAGTTACAATAGGAAATAATTATATATACAGAATCTTGACGATTTATGATAAATTAATTATTCTTAGTTCAAGAAAGCCGCTATGGTGAAATTGGTAAACACGCTGCTCTTAGGAAGCAGTGCTAAAGCATCTCGGTTCGAGTCCGAGTAGCGGCATATAATCTAAATATAATTTTAAATAGAATATATAATATATCAAATCAAAATATATACAATATTGTAACTCTCAAAGAACTGGAATTTCCTTTTTATGATATCTTCCACTTTAGAACATATATTAACTCATATCTCTTTTTCAACTATTGCAATTGTTATTCTGATTCAATCGATGACCTTATTTGAAATTGAGATATTACATAATTCATCAGAAAGGGGCATGATATCCCTTTTTTTATCCATATTTGGATTATTGTTTTTTCGTTGGATTTATTTAGAACATTTACCATTAAGCAATCTGTATGAGTCATTAATGTTTCTTTCATTTAGTTTGGCTATTATTTATCTAATTCAAAAAATACAAAAACAAAATAGTAAAACCTATTTAAGTACAATAATTGCCCCAAGTATTATTTGTATTCAAAGCTTTTCTACATCAAGTCTTTTCAAAGGAATGCACCAATCCACAATTTTAGTACCTGCTCTCCAATCTCACTGGTTAATGATGCATGTAAGTATGATGTTATTAAGTTATGCAACTCTTTTATGTGGATCCTTATTATCAGTTGCCTTTCTAGTCATTCAATTTAGAAAAAAACTTCAGATTTATTCTGAAGTTTTTAAAAAGATTTCCGTTTCTTCACTCTTAAATTATCACAAATATCAAATAACTGAGCGTTTAGATTATTGGAGTTATCGTTTCATTAGTCTTGGGTTCATTTTTTTAACTATAGGTATTCTGTGTGGAGCAGTATGGGCTAATGAGGCATGGGGGTCCTATTGGAATTGGGATCCAAAAGAAACTTGGGCTTTTATTACTTGGGCTACATTTGCAATTTATTTACATACTAGAAAAAATAAAAATTGGAAAGGTATCAATTCAGCACTTGTTGCATTTATAGGATTTCTTATAATTTGGATATGCTATTTTGGTATCAATTTATTAGAAATAGGTCTACATAGCTATGGGTCATTTACGTTACTACAAAATTGACTCACTCGATGGAAATACATAAAATAATGACATATATTTCTATTTACTAAGAGTTTTGTTACCATTTTTGAGAACCATTTGAATCAATCAATAATTCAGTCAAATGGTTCTCAAAAATATGAGATACCCCTAATTTTTATTTATATTGGATTTTCTTTATCTTTTCTTTTTTTTATTATGCAATACAGACAACTAGTTCAATTAAATAACAAAAAAGATTAAAATTCATTAATCAAACTCAAAAATTATACATGTAATTAATAGTAATAATTTATTAGTATGGCTTGTACCTTGTCAATCGATAGGGAAAGAACAAAATCCGGATACATACCGATTCCTATTATTGGTAAAAAAATACAAATCGAAATAAAGAGTTCTCGGGGTCCAGAGTCAAAAAATGTAGACTTTGACAAATTCAATAACTTGTATCCATAGAAAATTTGACGTAACATGGATAATAAATAAATGGGAGTTAATATCATTCCAATCGCCATTACAAAAGTAATTACTATTTTTGGTATTAACAAATATTTTTGGCTAGTGATTAGTCCAAAAAAGACTACTAATTCTGCAAAAAAACCACTCATTCCTGGCAAAGCAAGAGAAGCCATTGCAAAGCTACTAAACATAGTAAATCTTTTTGGCATATAAATAGATACTCCTCCCATTTGTTCGAGATAAACAAGATACATTCGATCACAACTCGTTCCGGCTAAGAAAAAAAGTGTAGCACCAATAAATCCATGAGAAAGCATTTGTAAAATCGCTCCATTAAGTCCCATATTGGTTATAGAACCAACTCCTACAATTATAAAACCCATATGAGATACAGATGAATAAGCTATTCTTTTTTTAAAATTGCCTTGACCAAGAGAAGTTAAAGCTGCATATATTATTTGTGCAGTACCTATTATTACCAACCAGGGAGAGAATATGTAATGAGCGTGAGGTAATAATTCCATGTTAATTCGAATTAATCCATATGCTCCCATTTTTAATAAGATTCCAGCTAAGAGCATACATGTACTGTAATGTGCTTCTCCATGAGTATCAGGTAACCATGTATGTAGAGGTATAATTGGTAATTTAACACCATAAGCAATTAGGAAACCGAAATAAAATAGTATTTCCAATCCTACGGGATAGGATTGATTAATTAATCTTTCAAAATCTAATGTTGGTTCATTGGACCCATATATACTCATACCAAAAACTCCCATTAAGAAAAAAAGGGAACCCCCCGCGGTATATAAAATAAATTTTGTAGCTGAATAAAGACGTTTTTTTCCTCCCCACAGAGATAAAAGTAAGTAAACAGGAATTAATTCTAACTCCCACATAATGAAAAAAAGTAAAAGATCTCGAGAAGAAAATAACCCTATTTGACCACTGTACATTGCTAGCATCAAGAAATAAAATAATCGCGCATTTCGAGTCACTGGCCAAGCCGCTAGAGTAGCTAAAGTAGTGATAAATCCTGTCAATAAAATGGGTCCTATAGAAAGTCCATCAATTCCAAGTCTCCAGTGAAAATCAAAAATATCTATCCATTTTGAATCTTCCTTTAATTGTATTAATGGATCATCTAATTGGAAATGATAACAAAAAGCATAAGTCATTAGAAGAAGCTCTACTAAACATATGCATATTGCATACCATTTATACACCTTATTTCCTCTCTGTGGAAATACGAAAATTAGAGAACCTGCAAATATAGGAAAAACAACAAGTATTGTTAACCAAGGAAAATAACTCATGATAAGGTGATAAAGAAAGAAAAAATGCATTCTATTCTGATTCTGATCAGAAAAGCCCGTGCTCGATAAATATATTTTATCAAGCACAGGCTTTTTTATTTAATTATTTAATTAAAGCTTTTTTATTTTTACTAGATTAATAAGATAGAGCCATACTTCGAGTTGTTTCCGATCCTAAATAAACACGAACACTCAAAAAATCCGTCGGGCAAGCGGATTCACATCTTTTACAACCAACACAGTCCTCTGTTCTTGGTGCAGAAGCAATTTGTTTGGCTTTACACCCGTCCCAAGGTATCATTTCTAATACATCTGTGGGACAAGCTCGTACACACTGAGTACATCCTATACAGGTGTCGTAAATTTTGACTGAATGTGACATGGTATTTATAAAATTTGATTTTTAACATAAAAATCTTCGATCTGGTAAATTTGACAAATAAAAATGGAAATTAAATTTCAAAAATGATAGAAAAATAGTTATTATAATGAGATGATAATATATTCATCTTTGTAACTTACCAGATGAAGCAGTGGTTAACGCTAATTTGAACAATCAATATTGATATATTTTGATAACTTTTTGCGATAAAAAGTTAGAAAATGTTAATAGAATTATATAATTATCACATCTCAATGAAAATGATCAAAGAATTGGATGGACCAATTTGAATATTGAATTGAATATAAATATAAAAAAATTCACTATTAAGAAAAAAATACTCAATCAAGGTTATTTTTAAAATTTTCTATTCTAATAAATAATCCATAAGAAGTGAACCATAAATTAATTAATAATATGTTATTATTATAGCTATAGGAAAGCAAATATAACAATTATAGCAATAGAAATTCGTTTAAAATAGAGTAGATAGTCCAATTTAGTAAAATATTATTAATTATTATTATGAATTTCTATCTGAATCTATTTTAAGTATATATGATATAATGATTATGATTAATTAATCAATAGATTAGATTGATTAATACGAGTGGATTTTCTATTACGATGAATCGAGGAAACAATAGCCAACCCAATAGCTGCTTCCGCAGCTGCAATGGCTATAACAAATATGGAAAAGATGTTACCTTTTAATTGACAATTATCAAATATATCAGAAAACGTTACGAGATTCATATTAATCGAATTTAGTATAAGCTCAAGACACATAATTGCTCTTACCATATTTCGACTTGTAATCAATCCATAGATACCTATAGAAAATAAATAGGCACTCAAAAAAAGTAAATATTCAAACATCATTAGCAAGCTCCTTATTAATTTCTATTTCTTAAAACATGAAAAAGCATTCAATCGATTAGAACAAATAAAAGTCATTATACAAAAGTATAAAATGGTTATTGCGAAAAATATGTATAATTTACCCCTAAAATATTGAAAAAGGAATGAACAAAAGAATTAGTTATCTAATTCAAAATAGGAAATATTCATAATTTTGTCCCAGTGTAAGTCTTCTTTATTGCCGAGCCATAGTAATTGCACCTATCAAAGAAATTAAAAGAATTATAGAAATTAGTTCAAACGGAAGAAAAAAATCTGTGGATAAATGAATTCCTATTTGTTGAATGCTATTTCTGAGATCCTGTTCTATAATTTGATTTGATCGTGTAGTCCAAATAATTCCGTACCAAGATGTATTTTGTATAGTAGTTATCAATGAAAAAAAAATAGTTGTACAAATAAACGAAGTTATTCCATTTCCAAGGGTAAAAAAATAAGAATTATTAGAATATTCCGAGCCATTCATGAACATTATAGCAAATATAATTAAAATATTTATAGCTCCTACATATATAAGGAGTTGTGCAGCAGCTAAAAAGTAAGAATTTGATAAAATGTAAAATAAAGATATACAAATAAGAACCAATCCCAGAGAAAAAGCAGAATAAATGGGATTGTTAAATAGTACTACTCCCAGACTTCCTAATAAAAGAACTGATCCCAGAAATAGTACAAAAAGATCATGTATTGGTCCAGGTAAATCCATTCTGTAAAAAAAGAAATCATTTTCACTATTTCGTGAACTTACTAATTAGTTGAGGAAAATTGCTATTTAGAATTGCATGAAATTGCAATATTGTAATTAATGTAAAAAAAATAAAAATAGGGGTTTGGGATGGATACTATTTTAAAAAGTTATTTAAACCTTAACTATTTTTTTATTATCTCAAAATAAAAAGAAATATATTTGAAATTTATAAAAAATCCAATCAAGAATGCTTTTATTTATAAAAAACAGAAAATTGTAAAATGACAAATTAAATAAATAGTAATTTACTTACTTATTAGTTATTCTTTGTTGTTATTCACTAAGAAAAATCTTACTGAATATCTAATCCATTCTAGTAATCCATAGGAATTCTTTAATCAATGGATTTCTCTTTATATATTTGTATTGGAGTGGAATTTTTCACTGTTTCAATTGTATAATCTTCAACTACTGAAATTGGTAATCGACCTAAAGCAATTTGATTATAATTCAGTTCATGACGATCATAAGTAGAAAGTTCATATTCTTCTGTCATTGATAAACAATTTGTTGGACAATATTCAACACAGTTACCACAAAATATACAAATTCCAAAATCAATACTATAATTAAGCAATTTTTTCTTTTTAATATCTCTTTCCAATTGCCAATCTACAACGGGTAGGTTTATTGGGCATACACGGACACATACTTCACAAGCAATACATTTATCAAATTCAAAGTGAATTCGGCCCCTAAAACGTTCTGTTGTGATTGATTTTTCATAAGGATATTGAATAGTTATAGGTAAACGATTTGTGTGAGATAAAGTAATTATAAAACTTTGACCAATGTACCTTACAGTTCGTATTGTTTGTTTGCCATAATTAATAAATCCAGTTACCATAGAAAACATGTCAGAAAGATATATCAATAATTGGATGTTTCTTTCTCTTATTTTTTTTGAAAAAAATGAAAATCATTTTTTTATTTATCAAAATAGTTATAGTGAAACAAGTTGGAAAGCAGTTGTTAATAATAAATTACCCAGAGAAATAGGTAAAAGAAATTTCCATCCAAGATTTAACAATTGATCCATTCTCATCCTGGGCAAAGTCCATCTTGTTGTGATAGAAATAAAGAGAAACAAAAAAGATTTAGCTAACGTAATAACGATACTAATTGTTATTCCGATAACTTCTCCCATTTTATTTTTTCCAAAAATATCATAATTAGGAATCAACATGTACAGAAGAGGGAAATTCCATCCAGCTAAGTATAGAATTGTTACAAACAATGAAGAAACTGATAAGTTTAAATAAGAAGCAAGATAAAATATAGCATATTTTATACCTGAATATTCGGTTTGATAACCTGCAACTAATTCTTCCTCTGCTTCTGGTAAATCAAAAGGCAATCGTTCACATTCAGCTAAAGAAGAAATTATAAAAATAATAAACCCTATAGGCTGACGCCATAGATTCCATCCCCAAAAACCATATTTTGACTGTGCTTCAATTATATCAACTGTACTTGAACTGTTAGATAATCATAGTCGATGATCAAATGAATTTGCTCATCGCTATTTCAAAACCGTACATGAGATTTTCATCTCATACGGCTTCTCTATGGTCAAAACAACTCATATAAACGCTTTTTCTTATTCTAAGCATCTTTGTTCAAAGATAGAATAATTATCAACGTTACAAGGGCGACCAATGCAATTCTGTCCGTTATAGAAAACGATACTTCCGAATGGATCTCATACTTTATAATAAAAATGTATATTTGTAGTAATAACTTAATTTTTCAATAAAATACTTTTTATCTTTTTATAATAATTAATTAATAAATAATTGTTTCAGTATCATTACTAAGAATTATTATAACATTATGTCTAGGAATCGGAATAAAAATAGTAAAAACATATGAATTTTTATTTATTCTTCATTTTATTTATTTTTTCCTGTTTCTCTTTCTTAAAGAATACCTTAAAAAATAAAGAATTAATTCGTTCTTGATAGTTATTTATTCAATAAGTGAGCAGAAATATACTCTAGATTGGAATCGTAGGGAAGTACTTCTTGATAATTTCTACTAATTTCAAGTCCTTATTATGATTCTTTTTGTACAGAAAAATCTTTGATATCTTACATTATCTTCATTACGAATCTTTTATGTACTTTTGTTTTTCTAACCACTCACTGACTTTTTTTGATTTATCCCCCATAATATAAATATAAAAGAGATTTTAGTAGACAATTTATACAATTGAGATTTTGTTGGTACCCGCTTCAAGATATTATTCAAAAAATCTTGGGATAAAAAGTTTACACAAATTTCATTCTTGTACAGAGGGAAGGAGCATTTTTTTAACTACAAATGAATAGGTCGTTCTTTTTTTCACTCATATAACTATCCAGTTTAAGTAAAGATAAAGAACTTCAATAAATCTTGAATCCATAAATCTCTATTCAATACATTGAATGTATTATTTATAAAAAAAGAAAAAGAATAGTTACTATTCTAACGAATCACACGTAGAGATATTGATAAAACACATAACGTTAATGGTATTTCATAACTAATGGATTGAGCAGCAGCTCGTAAACCACCTAAAAAAGAATATTTATTATTTGATCCATACCCTGACATAAGAAGACCAAGAGGAGCAATACTCAAAAAAGCAATCCATAAAAAAACACCTATACTGAAATCCGCTAAAATAAAACGATACCCAAAAGGAATTACTAAATAACTTAATAGAATAGATATAATTGCTATAGATGGTCCAACACTAAATAAACGAATATCACTTCGAGATGGTAAAATATCTTCTTTTAAAAGTAACTTAGTCCCATCTGCTATAGCTTGAAGAATACCCAAAGGACCCGCATATTCAGGTCCAATACGCTGTTGTATAGCTGCCGATATCTCTCTCTCTAACCAAACAATAACTAATACCTCTATAGTGATTGCCAATATCAGGGTAAGAATAGGTAAAATCCATATTAGTCCATAGACTTCTTTTAAAAATTCCAATTGGAAAAAAGAATGGATAGTTTGCATTTCTATTGTCTCAATTATCATTTCAACGATCGACTTCTCCCATAATAATATCTATACTACCTAATATTGTCATGATATCGGCCAATTTCATTTTTTTAACGAGTTCAGGAAGTATTTGCAAATTGATAAAGCCTGGGGAACGAATTTTCCATCTCCAGGGGAAAACGCTATTATCTCCTATCAAATAAATCCCTAATTCCCCTTTTGGAGCTTCTACTCTTACATAAAGTTCTTGTTTTGATAATTCAAAATTAGGTGAAGGTTTTTTACCGATAAATCTATACTCAAAGTCATTCCATTCAAAAAGGTTCGTGTTAATTTTATCAAAGCGCCGGATTTCTAAATTTTCATAAGGTCCCCCAGGAATTCCTTCGAGAGCTTGTTGAATCATTTTTATGGATTCTCGCATTTCTCCAATTCGTATTAAATAGCGGGCTAATGAATCTCCTTCTTTTTGCCATTGAACTTCCCAATCGAATTCATTGTAACATTCATAAGTATCTATTTTACGAAGATCCCATGGTATTCCAGAAGCGCGTAACATAGGTCCTGATAAACCCCAATTTAATGCTTCTTCCTCACTGATAATACCTATTCCTTCAACTCGTTCCAAAAAAATAGGATTATGCGTAATAAGTTTTTGATATTCAACAATTCCTCGTCGAAAATAATTACAAAAATCGAAACATTTATCTAACCATCCATAAGGTAAATCCGAAGCTACGCCTCCGATGCGAAAATAATTATGCATCATTCGCATACCTGTAGCAGCTTCAAATAAATCATATATCAATTCTCGTTCTCGAAAAATGTAGAAAAAGGGAGTCTGTGCACCGATATCCGCCATAAAAGGTCCAAGCCATAACAAATGAGAAGCAATGCGACTCAATTCCAACATGATTATCCTGATATAGCTAGCTCTTTGAGGTACTTGAACATTTTCTAACTGTTCTGGTGCATTTACTGTTATTGCTTCGGTGAACATAGTAGCTAAATAATCCCATCGTGTTACATAAGGAAGATATTGTATAATTGTTCGATTTTCCGCTATCTTTTCCATTCCCCTGTGTAGATAGCCCAAGATGGGTTCGCAATTAATAACATTTTCCCCGTCGAGAGTAATGATCAGTCGAAGAACGCCATGCATTGAGGGGTGGTGAGGACCCATATTCACGATCATTAATTCGTTTCTTGTACTAGGTAAAATCATATATTTTATTTTATTCCTTAATTTATTATTTCATGAATTGATTCAAGAAACTTATTATAAAATGAAAATAATTTCATGCTAAAAAATAAATAATGAAATTAACGTGTTTTTAATTCCCGAATACCTAATTGATTAATTACTTTTTTATAACGTACTTGATTTTTTTTTGATAAATAACCTAGCAATCGTTGTCGTTTTCCCAAGATTTTTCGTAAACCTCTTTGTGATAGAAAATCTTTTTTGTGTAATTTTAAATGTGAAGTTATTTTTCTTATCTTATTGGTGAAACTGAATACTTGGAATTCAATAGAGTTGATTTTTACTTCTTTTTCTTCTTGTGAAATGATGGAACTAAATATACTTTTGATCATAAATGAAATAAAATAATTTTTATACTCTCCTTGGTTTTTTCTTTCATTGTTTCAATTACTAAAAAATAGCTGAGGTCATTTATTTTTTGTATTACAATTTGTTGAAGTGATTAATTATTTAATTTAATTTGGAATATTTTCAATAGAAACTTTTTTAGTTATTCAAGTTATTCCTATAAGTTATTCATATATTACTTTCTTCCTCCATCCAAATCAAATTTTGGATTTGATTTGGATAGGAAGTATAATCTTTTTTTTTAGTAAGGAAACAATTTGCATCTATTTACATAGAAAGTTAATTAAATAGAAATAGACTTTGAAATGGGTATCCTTTATGGAAATGAAACAAAGTATACACGTACACTACATCTTTTTTTAAAATAAGGGTTCTTCATTACAGAAATTGGTTAATATATACTAAATTATAAATTGCGTAATTCTATAATTGTGGATACATATGTATTTTTAACATACTAAAATGAATACCCTTTTGCGTATCAAACCAATAGCGATTCATACAAGCTAAATCTTCTAATCTATAGTTAGGCCAAAGAAAGAATCTACATTTCATCAATGTATTTTTCTCTATATTTATATTCAGATTCCCATTTTCATTTGAAAAATGGAAACAAAGTTGTTTTTTAGAGTTTATTATGTTCTTTTCATTTAAAAAGTCTATATCATTCAAAGTATAGAAATCCAAACAATTTAATATTCTCCATTCTCTACGACGTTGGTAAGATAGCATATTTTCATAAAAGATAAAATGGTAACCCCTTTTGTCTTCATTTATGAGCATATTATTAGTATTAGGTAGTAGAATTTTTTTCTCCAGGGTTTCCTTATTGAGATGGTATTTTTTTATGTTTTTTAGATTTTCATTTTTGTGGGACTGGTTTTTATTAGTCAATGAAATAGTTAGAATTTGATATACAAGAAATTGTTTATCTCTTATTTGAGATAAAAAAATAGGCTCAATAATGAATATTCCTTTTTCGATTAATTCAGTAAGATCAAACTTATTCTGAATCAACATTACATCAAAATCTATCTCCCCTCTGTGAATTGAAGATACAACAACTTCTTTTGGATTTGGAAGTTTAAGTAAAAGACAATATATTTGGATATTATCCATCATTCTTTGGGTAAATGAGTTATTATTCCATCTTAACTGAAAAAGAAAGTCTTTTTGAAATAAAAAATCCAACTCTGTTTCTTTTTTTTTATTCCATTGTTTTATCTTTTTATTTTTACTTTTTTGAATGTCTTTGATTCTATCATCTTCTTCTATATCTTTTTTTTTTATTTCTTTTTCTGAAAGTGACATATTTAGCAAGTTTTTTTGATTGTCATTTTCTAATTGAACATGTATTTTTTCATTAGCTGATATATTTTTTTTATCAAAAAGAAGTGATTGGTTTGGTAAAAGCCACGGTTTCCTTTGATATGCATCAAAAGGTGGTATAATTTCTGTAAAAAACAAAGATGAAATAGTTGATACATTATCATGTATTTTCTCTTGATTCAATCCCATCCAATTAAAAAAATCATTATTTCCATGAAATGATTTTCTATTTTGAAAAGTCACAGTCAAAAAATAAATCATTTTATAATCAACTAATTTTCTATCAAAATGATTTTTATAGGTATCACTAAGACCTTTTTCTTTTTTATCATTAGTGCTGTCTCTATTTAGTGACTCATAAAAACTTTTTGATTTTTGCATATTACATAGAGTTAGATTTCTTTTTAATTTGGAGTCATAAATAGTAAAGTGATTTTTAGTTGCACAACTCCAATTTATATATTGATATGATAAAAGATTATAATTATAATTGTAACTTTTTTTTAATTTATCTTTTTGATTTGGTAATGAATTTGTTGCATAGTCATTCCTTTTTATGGAAGAAGTTAATGAGTTCTTTTTTTTTTTATATAAATCCAATGAAATGGAATATCTATTTTTTATTGTATAATCTTTACTCTTTTTCTTTTTTCTTTTTTTTTTCCATGTTTTATTAAGTAAGTTGTATGGATAATGGGCTTTGAACCAGTCTTTCCATTCTATTATTTTATACTTAATCCTTTTATTATGGTTGAAATCATCATCAAGTATTGCTTGCGGAATAAAAAACTCTTTGATTTGATTTTTCAGAAATTTGTAAATTTCTTGATCTGAAATTAGAGATATAAAATGAGAATTAGTAAGTAATTGAGTTTGTAATAATTTGTAAAGCACATATGCTTGGGACAAATAGGATAATTCAAAAAAAATGTTATTATTACTAATATAGGTGTTATCAAATTCCCTTCTTTTAGTAGGAACAATTGGTTTTGTTTTTTTATTTTTGTTATATCTTTTTTCTTGGTTGGTCACGGGACGGATTTTATTACTCAATTTTTGTATTGATTTAAAAGAAATTGGTAAATTTGTATAATCAAAATAGATTGCAAGTAAAAGAATATTTCTATAGCTTTTATAAATAAAGGATTTTATAAAGTAATTTAATTTACGTATTAATCTTATATATATATATTTTATTATTATTTTCCAAATTTTTTTGTTGGATTTTAATTTATCTTTATTATATATATATTTAGTTAGTTTTTCTTTATCTTTTTGAATTTGTTTTATTTTATTTTGCATTATTCTTGTTCGAGCAAAAACATCTTTATTATTATTTTCTATTAAGGACAGTTTAGTTATGGGTTGGGATACAATAATGTCTTCATTACTTACTTTCTGATCGGCCTTTAACTCTTTTATTTTTTTATTATTAGTTGGTTCATATATTTTTATTTTGACCAATTCAAATAATGAAAAGGGGTTTAATTTATCAAATTCTTTCATTATTTTTTTGATAATGATAGCTTTTTTAGTTATAAAGTTTGATTTGGTTTGTTCTTTTAAAAACAAGACAATATTTTTTCTTATTTTGCGAATGATTTTTTTGAGTTCTTTTTTTAAAAAGGAAGACTGTTTTCGAGGACTTCCAAAAGGAACTTCGGTTTCCATTCCAGAAACTGTTAAAAAAAAACAATCATTTTTGTCTTTAATCTTCTCTTTAAGTAGAATCTCTTTTTTCGCTTTTCGCCATAGAATAAGTCGGAAAGGAAATATAATCTTTATTTGCATACCTTCTTCTAACCAATTTATTGGGAATTCATTTTCTGATAATTGAAGACCCGTAGAGGTGCATTTAATATGCATTTCTCGATTCCAATCTTTCCAATCTTCTGCCCATTCAGGAGTTTGTAATAATAGGATGAGGCCAATATTTTTAATTATAATTAAAGATACAAATACAATATATTTCCTAATAAAGGATTGAGCTAGTAACAATAAACTTCTTGTTGTTTGGGCAGATGGAATATTATCCCAAGCTTCTGCTATTTCTAGAGATTCTTCTATCTTTTTTGTTTTTTCTTCTTCAAGGTATAACTTTTTGTATTCTTCATCTTTTTTCAAAACATTTCTAAAGAGTAAATTCTTCATTTCAGAAGTATAGAAAAAAAAGGTTTTCTCTATTCGATCAAAGAAAAGTGGAGAATGTACATTGGCTTGAAGAAGTTTCAACGTAATCATTTTACGTCTTTGAGCACGCATAGCTCCTCTGATTAGATCATGATTAAAATCGGATTGTGGTAAGTAATCTAGTAATATTATTACTTCTTCTTGCTCATTCGTTTTAGTGGTATTTATAGTCTCATTGTAATTGTCATCAAGATCAGTATAAATGATTAGGTATTTACTATTTCTTGATAGAATTCCATTATTTATCCTAGATTCTTCTCCAAAAAATTCTTCTTGTCTGTCACCATTGCTCAATTTGTACAACCATTTAGGAATTTTTTTACTAATTTCTTCTATTTCAATAAAATCACTTGTAACTCCATCGAATTCCCATTTTTCTTGGTTTTTAAATAGTAAATCCGCTTTTGTTTGTCTAGTGAATAAGTCCTTTTTTCTTAAAATAAAAATAGATATGGGTTCAAAGAAAAATTCATTAATTGAGTACAACGAATTACCAATACAATTGAAAAATAATTCAGTATCAAACTCAAGGGAATCCCTTATATATTTATTTTTTCTTTTTTTAAGATTAAAATCATTCGAATTATTAACAAGTAGTTTATAAATTGTATTTATTAAATATTTTTTTTGAGTTAGGGTTTTATGTGAATTCATTGTTCCTCGATCTGGTCCATTTAAAAAAGGATCACATGTTTTAGGCAAATATGTATTTTGATTATTATCATTACATAATCTTATCTTTTTATCAATTATATCTAAAAGAGGAAATCCTTTTTCCAGGGCTTTGATTCGAATTATTAATTCATTACTTAAATTGTATCTTCTTTTTTCATTTTCAATATAAAACGAATAATAAGATTCTTCGGAGAATAATTTGTCTATATGGAGCTCGATCCTTTCTGAAAAAGTGGCTAAACTAGGTAGATATGTAAAAGACATTTTTGGTTTTCCATCACTTTTTGATGGATAAAAAAAATATTGTGACATTTCATTTCGTATAGCATTTTCAAATGGATCCTTTTTTATTTTTATATAGCGCAATGGGCGATTCCATCGTTGATAATCGAAAAGAAAAGTAATGAAAGGTTTTTCAAACCAGAAAAGAATCTTTTCCTTTTGTTCTTCTTTAACTAATTCCCCATTATATTGATACCCATTAAGATACGAATCTTCGTAAACTGGTCTATCTTTATAGCATGTCCCTTTTGTTTTTTCTTTTTCATTCACTCGGATTTCTTCCCTTTCTTCCGAACAAAAGGAAGGGTCTTCTTCGGTGGATTCCTCTTTTTCCTGTTGAGTCTCTTCCGTTTCGGAAATGTTTTCTACATCGCTTTCTTCCTCTTCCTCACTTTCTCCTCTTTCTTGCGTTTCTGAATTCAGTTTTGTAGTGAAAATAGGCGACGGCATTCTGCCTAAATTGTAGACACAGGTGATAAATAAGAGAATACTAAAGATTCGAGCCATCCAATTTATCAATTCCGGCACAAGGTATTTATTAGATCGAATCGAAGTATTTTGCCGTATCCAGAATACTACCAATCCAATCCATTTCATGAATAAAATGTGACCAATTAACCAACCAACAAAACTACTTGTTACAAATACTATCTTGTTGTTGCATCGAAACATATAAATGTTGACTAATCTGGCTAACGTTGAACTCGGTAAAATGAAATAGTTCAATAATTGAACAATTAGATTATTCAAGAATACGCATTGAATGCTGAGATTACGCATTGAATTTCTGGTAGTAGATCCATAATAAAAAAAGTTTTTGTGATTGTTCCAGAAGAAATGAAACAAAAGATACGGTAGAGCTAGGGCAGTTATCGTATGAGGTCGACCCAATGCTAGATGCAGAGGCGCATAATAGATCGATATGAACATCATGAGCTGTCCCGTAATAAAACCAGTTGTTGCTGATACCTCTTTCTCGGTTCCTTCTTCCATAACCCGAGCTCGGAGAAGGAAGAGATAAGAGGGTCCTATGGAGAATGTGGTCAGAAATCCATAATAGAGTCCAACCACAACGAC